CACCTGGGTTTTGCAAAACAGACAGACACCCAACCCATGAGGGCGCCGACTCCACGAGGCCACTCCCAGGAGTCCGTTTTGTTACATCCAAATAAACGAACAACAAACACGCTCTAGGGCTCAACCCCCATAAATCCGCCATTCCTACACAGAGTAGCAACCTCGGCAGCAGACAGACACCCAACCCATGAGGGCGCCGACTCCACGAGACCACTCCCAGGAGTCCGTTTTGTTACATCCAAATAAACGAACAACAAACACGCTCTAGGGCTCAACCCCCATAAATCCGCCATTCCTACACAGAGTAGCAACCTCGGCAGCAGACAGACACCCAACCCATGAGGGCGCCGACTCCACGAGACCACTCCCAGGAGTCCGTTTTGTTACATCCAAATAAACGAACAACAAACACGCTCTAGGGCTCAACCCCCATAAATCCGCCATTCCTACACAGAGTAGCAACCTCGGCAGCAGACAGACACCCAACCCATGAGGGCGCCGACTCCACGAGACCACTCCCAGGAGTCCGTTTTGTTACATCCAAATAAACGAACAACAAACACGCTCTAGGGCTCAACCCCCATAAATCCGCCATTCCTACACAGAGTAGCAACCTCGACAGCAGACAGACACCCAACCCATGAGGGCGCCGACTCCACGAGGCCACTCCCAGGAGTCCGTTTTGTTACATCCAAATAAACGAACAACAAACACGCTCTAGGGCTCAACCCCCATAAGAGAGACATGGAAAAATTTCTTAGTTTGACTTCGGAAGACAAAAAAAAAGGTTTTCTTAATGCAGTAAAACCAACCAAGAGAAAATCTCAATTCAAAATTAAAACAAGAAAAACACCAGAAAAAACACCCAAATTCAACAAAAACAACGATAATAATTCAAACAGATAAAGAAGAAACAGACTCCCCTCAAAACCCACCCCCTAGAAAGAAACCAAAAATATTAACAGAAGAACCAAACCTGTTCTTTTACACTTATTATTTACCCCACCCCTTTATTCTTCTGCGGGGTGGTCTGGGGAGGCTAACGCCCCCCTACCCCCCTGATCTATTCTTCTTTCCCCCCCTTCTCACCCTAGAAAACTGGGTACCAGGGGGAAAAGAATGATCCGATTCTAAGAGGCCTCCCCGTCGGCCTTTTAAATCTCAACTAACAGAAACCAACAAATAAACTTGACCCCTCACCTCCCACCGCACCTTCACTCGCTCTTGAGCGAGCCGAGTGGCTCAAAGCTTTACCGCATTAGGGACAATAATAAAGTATATATATACAATAATTGTTTCACAATTATTTATATCTATATTTTATTATTTATTCTTTTTCTTTTCTATTTTACGACGTTAGCTTTTTGGGTCTCAGACCCTTCTTTTCTTATTTATAAGCTCTTTTAAACAAAATTGACCAGTAAATTAACCAATGGAACTTGTTCCCCGGTGTTCTTTTTTCCTATAAAAAACTAGCTAGGATTTCCTGTTTCTGCGCCCACACCGCAACGTTTTCCCGTTAAACTAAACCAGCAGAATAACACTAAAAAGTCTAGGGCTAAACACCCCAGGATTAAAATAAATAACCTTAGTAAAAATGACATTAAATATCGGTCTCTCAGGCCGGGATAAGCATTGATAAACCCTGAAACACCTCCATGGTTGGTAAACCCATACACAAAAACACAGTAGATACAAGTAAACTCACACATTAAACCTAAAGGAAGGATGTAAGCCCATCTTACTCCTTTAAGTGTTCTGAATATTACCACTTCGGAAAAAAAATTAATCGAAGGAGGGCATGACATATTCACCACTAAGAAAGAAAACCAATAAAATGAAAACCAAGGAAACACCCGCAACACATTTTTATTTATCAGCACTCTGCGAGACTGAGTCCAGTCGTATATCCTAGCGGTTAATGCGAACATGCACGGGGAGCATAACCCATGAGCGAACATCATACAAGTTCCCGAAGCCTTCCCCAGAGGGTAGCACCTTAAGAATCTTGTAACAATTAAAGATATATGGCTTACAGAAGAATACGCAATAATAGACTTAATATCATGTTGCGTTATAGAAATAAGCGCACTTAATAAACCCCCCCAAATAATAAACCTCATTACCAACAGAGCTTCTTCAGTCAATGTAACCTTGAACAGTTCTAAGCTTCGAACAACACCAAAACCACCTAGCTTTAAAAGAACACCTGCCAACACCATCGACCCCGCCAAAGGCGCCTCAACATGGGCTTTAGGAAGCCAAACATGAAAACCGTAGATAGGAAGCTTTACGAAAAAAGCCAACAAAACAGGAACCAAAAACCAAGAAGTAAGCCTGAAGCCTTGATCGGTTAACTTTATTAAAATAAACCTGTCTCTCCCGAACTTTAAAACAAAGTATAGTAAAGATAACAATAGGGGTAGAGAAGCTCCCACAGTATAAAGCAATAAATACACCCCTGCTTGCAACCGCTCTGGCTGGTATCCTCACTTCATAATCATTCATAAAGTTGGTACTAAAGAAAACTCAAAGAAAAAATAAAAAAGTATTCACCCACCAACACAAAAAAACATTAAACAAGGAAAAGAAATCAGAGCCAACACTCTGTCTAAGCCCTTTTTTATTTCTCTACAAGGAATGGTTAAATCTTTTACCCTGCATGCTAATCTTAAAATAAATACTAAAAATACAAGAAACACCATTAAGAAAGACACCATGTCCAACATTAATCAACAGTTTGTCACAAGAAAAAAAAAGTTTGTTCTGCTTACTCTGATTATGAAAACAATACACACAACTGAACAACACAAACCTCAGAAAAACCCCAACCTAGGAAAAGCAAAGGAAAGGCTTGTAATAAAGATAAAAGGAATAATAAAGCACCACAAACTTCTTAGAAATCATACTTATTTATGTCTCTCCATCAAAGAAAGTTGATAATAAGCACTAAAATTATACCCATAACTACATAGACAAGTAAAGCAAATATAGGACTAAACCCAATCATCTTAGTTATTACTTTTAACCACTAGATAAAAATATTTTATTCTCTGAATCCTTACGTACGACAAAGAATCTTCAATAGATAGAAACCAACCTAGCTTACGCCGGTTTGAACTCAGATCATGTAAAATTTTAAAGGACGAACAGTCCCACCCCTTTAACTCCTGCACCAAAAGGAAATTTTAATCCAACATCGAGGTCGCAAACTTTCTCTTCGATATGAACTCTAAAAGAAAATTACGCTGTTATCCCCACGGTAACTTTTGCTTTATTCATTCAAAATGGATCTTTATAAAACAGTTAAAGAAATATCTTTTTCTTTATGTTGCCCCAACAAAACTTTATAACCCCCTTCAATGAAGCTATTATTCAAGCTCGACGGGGTCTTCTCTTCTTATTTCTTCACTTAAGTCTTTTCACTTAAAAGAAAACTTCAAGCGATTTTACAGAGACAGTTTTTTCCTCGTCAACCCTTTCATTCCTTTCCCCTATTAAAGGACAATTAATTGCGCTACCTTAGCACAACTACTCGTTGCAGCCGTTAAGCACGACGCCACCGGGCAGGGCCGACTCCTTATCTTCGTTTTCAAGGAGCCATGTTTTTGTTAAACAGGCGGGAAATATTTTTGCCTAGTTCCTTTGTAAAATATTTTAAGCCACCACGTCTAGTTTTTTAAAACCTTGATAAAAACAAAATCATTTACATTTACTATACTAATCTCATACTAATATTAAAAAAAAAATTTTTTTATAATGAAGAATAGCTATAAAAAAGAAATATAAAAACTTTTATTAAAAATTTTGAAAGTTTGAAAATTTTATCCCTACTTTATTAATACTCTCCTTAATAAACAACAAAGCTCACCCCTTGTTGTCTCATGCAAAACCAGATAAAAGCTGTGGTCTCAACTATATCTATGCTTTTCACTACACTAAATGTATTTCCTCTTCAACCAGATATCAACTTTTTCGCCTTACATGTCACATCTATTTTTAATTTTTCATATTGTTGCAACAATATAAATAAAAAAAATAGCTCTAAAATTTTCTGGAAACAAAATATTTTATTTCTCTCTATGAGCCATTATACAAAAAGTACGCACTTCAAGAACTTTTATTTATTTTTCCTTGACAGCCTTCTCAGCTCAGAAACAATAGACCTCTTTAAAAATACCACAAAAAAACAGATTTTTCTATATTGCAAAGGGCTTTTAACCACTAACTTTTACGAACCTCACAAATTTACATTTTAACCTTCAAACCAAATCAAAAAATGAAACGTTCCTTGATACTTTTCTAGGGTGAATTATCTCTATTATGAAAAAATCTCAATATACATATGATAGCACATATAAAGGAAAAAATAAAAAATAAACAACGCTTCTTGCGATTCCTATAGAATCATAAGGTGCCTCAATAGGACAAGCGCCAATAAACCTTAAAATAATAAAATTTCCCACAAAGCCCCAAAACAAAACCTGTGAGAAAAAATTGTATTGAACACCTCGCTGAAAACCTTTTGGGAAAAATGGTATGATATATAGAATTGCCACTGAAGACACCAAACCAATAACCCCTCCTAATTTGTTGGGAATTCTACGAAGAATTGCATAGGCAAAAAGAAAATATCATTCCGGTTGGATATGAGTTGGAGTTTTTAAAGGATCAGCCGGATTAAAATTAATCGGATCAGAAAAAAAATCCGGACATCTTATACACACAAAGGTTAGAATTCTAACTATTACAACAATTCCAACCAAGTCCTTTAATGTATAAAAACTATGAAAAGGCACTGCTTCAGCATCAGAATCTACCCCTAAAGGATTTCTAGAACCTGTCTCATGAAGGTAAAAAATATGGATAGCCCTCAGTGCTATCAAAGCAAAAGGTATTAAAAAATGAACAACAAAAAACCGCTTTAAAGTTGCATTTCCAACCCTAAACCCGCCTCATATTCACTCTACCAGCCCTGACCCTACATAAGGAATGGCAGACGCTAGGTTAGTAATCACCGTGGCCCCTCAATAAGACATCTGCCCCCAAGGAAGAACATAGCCTGTAAAAGCAATTATTATTAATACTACCAAGAGAGTACAACCCACCAACCACGTGTGTTTCTTAAAAAAGGAATGATAAAACAATCCTCGGGCAATATGAATATAAATACAAACAAAAAAAGCAGAAGCACCATTAACATGAACACTCCGAATTAGCCATCCATTATTCACTTCTCGCATGATGTACACCACCGAGTCAAAAGCATAAGACACATCTGGAGTGTAATGGCAGGCTAAAAGAAGACCTCTTAGAACCTGAACTACCCAACAAGTACCTAATAAAGAACCAAAGTTTCATATTACCGTTAGGTTAGGGGGAACGGGAAGATTAACTAAGCTGTAAAAAATTTTAACAAAAGCGTTTTGATCAGGTTTCGTATCTTGTCGAAACCTAGAAAAACCTCCTCTCAATAGTAAAAAACATATTATTTACTAATAACCTCACACATAAACAGCCCCAAATAAACCAATTCATACAACATCCACAAAGTGCCAATACCAAACAGCAGCATCTAAGCCAAAATAATGATGGTTATAGGAAAAATGGCGGTATCACACACGAAGGGTGCAGATAAATAAAAAAAAAGTCCCTACCAACACATGCATACCATGAAAACCAGTTATAATGAAAAAAGTTCTCCCAAAAGCCCTATCAGCCATTGTAAAAGAGGACATATAGTACTCTTCAAACTGAATAAATATAAAGAAAACACCAAGGCCTACTGTAAGACCTAAAGAAAAAATGGCCTGCTTTTGATAGTGGGCCCCCTTAGCCATAAGCTTTCTATATTTACTAATATCAAGGGTTGCTCTTGATTTTGTTCTGATCAACCCAGAAGGACATTGATTATGAACAGCCACGGCCTTATGAGCTCAAGTTACAGTAGCCCCAGAACCTAATAGGATAGCCGTATTAAGAGCCGGAACTTTTCACGGATAAATAGGTTTAACCCCTACAGGCGGCCATTCACCAACGGACCCTATTGAAATTTCTCCAATACTTACGTGGAAAAACGCTCAAAAAAACCTTACGAAAAAAAATACTTCCGAAAGAATAAATAAAACTATCCCCACACGAAGATTGCGAACAACCAATGTCGTATGGCACCCTAAATAAGTCCTCTCTAAAACCACATCTCTTCATCATCGAACCATAGAAAACACCAGCAAGCTCAAAGATAAAAATCCAAAAAAAGAAATTCACAACTCAGGGGCTCGATGTATAAAACCCACTAATGAAGAGGTAAGCCCTAAGATCCTTAAAGCAACACTAAAAGGCCATGGCCTAATGTCAACCAAATGATACCCAGTTCGAAACATAAAGAAATGAATGGACCGACCCACCCAAACTTAAGTTAGAAGCTTAAATTTAACCTATATTTCTCTAAAGAAGGAGTACTAAAACTCGTAAATGAAGCTACAATTCACCACTTCCACAGACGCTTCTCTTATATTATTAACAGCAGTTTCTACTACAATCACCTTGTTACGACTTACCTACCGTTAACTATTATAGGGTGCCGGGCGGTTTGTACGCATTTCGATTTTTCAATTCAAACTATCTCTATAATTTAGTTTTACTAACAAGTTCTATCTCGATTGTCCGTTTCACGACAACCTCCAACAATGAAAAACAATTGTAACTCAGTTAAGCCCTTTACATCTCTCACGTCTACCTGAATTCACACATTTAAATAAAATCTTTTAGTGTTCATACCCATCTCTACACTCTTTAAGATAGATAGACTACAACGGCGGTATAAGAAGTACCTTGTAAGTAAAGGTGAAGTATAACGAGGATCATCGTATTAACCACCAAGTTTCCCTAACTGATACAAAATGCCGCCAACCTTTTTGAGTTTTAAACACTTAGTTCGTAATTCTCGTAGGTTAAGCAAAACAGCATTACTAAGAGGGTCTCAAATCCACGTCGAATTAACAGCCTTTCTAGACCCAAAATTAAAAGAACAAAAAATATTTCAATGTTGTGCCGTATTTAACCACTAGCTCACTAATTAATTTATCTTTTTTTAATTTTCTACTAGTCCCAACGAACAAATAAACTCGAAGAAAAAGTTTAACCGCGATTGCTGGCACTTTATTTATCTCTTCTTACTTCTGTTGCTAAAACCACCTTTCAGTGCTTTTCAAAATCTTTTACTGAACAGCGGAATTTATTTTCTTTTTTTTTCAAAAACTTCTCAAAAAATGTAGACTCACCTTACAATAAATATTAAATTATTTATAAGAAATATCTATAACCCTTCCTTCTCTTTTATAATGCCATGTATAAACACAGAAAAAGCCTATTAGCCACCAAAGGCAAATGATTCTCTTATCAAAGCGGTCATAAACATCCTACTGTCCCAAACAATAAATTTTTTTTTAAACTACGCCCTGCTCAATGAAGACCCTTTCAAAAGGATTCCTGAAAACCCAAAACTTCCCGTGCCCTTACACCGCCTCACTAACGGACTAACGCACCTTTATAGGCCCTACACATACGAGCAGCAGCAATCATGGCAAAAAGCAGATACAAGCCTAGAAACATAACCATTTTTCTCCAATAATCTCCAAAGTATAAAGAAGAAGAAAAAAAGAAAGAAAACGATGACCCTTCGACCTGTGACATGCAAAAAACTCACCTTGCGAAAATAAGCAAGTTTTTTACTACTAATTTTGATGCTGAAAACTTTTTAACCTCAAAATGATCTTTTTTGTAAAAAGGAACTAAAGCAACAGAATAACTAAACACTACTAAAACACCCCCCACTAACACAAGGAAAGAACAAACACCAACTAAAGGCCTAACATAAAAGCAAACTACAAAAGTGGAAAAAATTCCAAAAACCATTAACACTCCACCCAAATAAATTGGATGATTTTGATTAATAAAAAATTGACTTAAAAATAAAAGAAAAAGAAATACCAATCATCTCATCTTTCAAAGAGTGAGACACCCCTCTTTAGTACTTGAAATACCATAGTCTGCAATAACTTAACTCTTTCTTAAGAGAGGGATTTAACATCACCTTTCTAGCGTAAATAGAATACACTTTTTATGCTACCTCCCCTTACGTAAACTTAAAAGTTTTGATATCCTATAGGGTTCTGATACCAAGTATGAAACCGCATAGGAAAAGCCCCATGAGGCCTAGCCCACTCGCCTTCTGTTTTAGGAACAAAAGCGCGATAAAGGCACCGCTGCCTAATTATTGCTTCCAACAACAAGAAAGATCAAAAGTAAACTCTAAACAAACAAATTACAGAACCCCACCTTGATATGAAATTAAAAGCATGAAACACATCTCTATAATCGTTAATTCGACGGGGCATCCCGGCTAATCCAAGAAAGTGTATAGGAAAAAACGTAATGTTTACCCCGACAAATATCAACATGAAATGAGCCTTTCTTCAAGAAGAATGTAAGCCCAAACCAGTGGCTAGCGGAAACCAATAATGGAACCCCGCAAACATAGCAAAAATAGCTCCCATGCTCAGCACGTAATGAAAATGGGCGACCACGTAATAAGTATCATGTAGAAGAATATCAAGAGAAGCCCTAGCTAACACGATACCCGTAAGCCCTCCCATAGTAAAAAAAAAAATAAAACCTGTAGCCCAATACACTATCGGCCAGTTACGAATGTAACCTCCAGCTATTGTTGCTAACCAACTAAAAACCTTTACTCCCGTGGGGATCGCAATAATTAAAGTAATAGTTCTAAAGTAAGCACGCCTATCAACATTTATCCCCACCGTGAATATATGATGACCCCATACAATAAAACCTAACGCGCCAATAGATATAATGGCATTAATTATAGGAAGCTTTCCAAACACATAAGACTTTCCTCTCCCTACTTTAATAACATGAGAAATTATCCCAAAAGCCGGTAAAATCAGAATGTAGACCTCCGGATGACCAAAAAACCAAAACAAATGCACAAATAAAATAGTATCCCCTATCCCATTAGGGTCAAAAAAGGAAGTGTTAAAATTACGATCCGTCAGTAATATGGTAAGGGCACCCGCCAACACTGGCATAGCAACTACCAATAAAAACCTAGTAACGGCTATACACCAAACAAAAAGAGATACACGGTATAAGGAAGTTACTTTTAAACGCATTCTCAAAAAGGTAGTAAAAAAGTTAATAGAAGCCAAGATAGAAGATAGACCCCCAACATGAAGAGAAAAAATAACATAGTCTATAGCAGGCCCTGGATGACCTATATGGCTTGAAAGAGGAGGGTAAATTGTTCACCCAGTTCCTGCCCCCCTTTCCACATAAGCAGAAGCAAACAAGAGTAACATAGAAACAGGAAGCAGCCAGAACCTAATATTATTCATACGCGGAAACCTTATATCGGGCACTTTTAACATTAAAGGCACTAACCAGTTTCCGAAACCACCCATCATTATAGGTATCACCAAAAAGAAAATCATCACAAGCGCATGAGCAGTAACTACCAAATTGTATAACTGCCCATCCAGAATTCTTTCACCAGGAACTGCTAACTCCAACCGAATAATTGACCTAAAAGCAGTTCCGACTAACCCAGCCCAATAAGAAAAAACAAAATAAAGAGTACCAATATCCTTATGGCTTGTACTACAACACCAACGACTATACCAATTGTGTAAAAAAGATAAGTTTATGCTCACTAGTTTTATATTAATTACAAAACAAGGTATTGAGGAAAACCTAATTCTAAGACGCAAACTTAACCTTTTTTTTAAAGTACAACACCTTTGTCCTAAAAAAAATTTACCTCACCACCTTCAAGGGTACGTTCTTTTTAAACTATTAGAACCGAAAGGAGGGAATCTCCATGTTCTGGTCATGAGCCAAACAACTTAAATTTAGTTTATCCTTCCAAATCCTGAAAATACTTTTATCACTAAATTTGCAATTTATTGTTTTAACTTAAACTACAGGACCCAATTACTAAATGAAAATAAATTCCTCCTCTTGAACCTAAATCAAGCACATTAATATCTGCTAACTTAGCTACTCAACTCTAAACTTAGGCAATTCAACCTTCCTGCTAACTAACAACCAGCTATTCTTTATAAACTAAAGTTTAAAACCCCCATAAAGGCATAAGACTTAACAGACACTCATCTCATACCGCGTGAGCCACTCACTAAAAGAGAAAAACCCACTACAATCTCGACAACCCCATAAACCAAAAAAATAATAAGAAAATACAAACTTAATCTATTAAAACCTTCACCCATGAAAAAGGACCCTATTAGGAATAAAGCAACATTTAACGCCTCTAAAATTACTAATACCCTTAAAAAATGGCAGCTTACAGAAAAAAGAAAAAAAAAGCAAAAGCATAGAATAAAAACACTTCTAACTAAGCACATTTAAAAACTTTATCTTACTCCCTTTCCTTTTCTATCTCTACTTCACCTATTTCCTTCTCCTCAATTGGTGACCTTTCTTCTTCGTAGCCCCTTAGTTCAATGTCAGAAAGCCAATCTCTGCTTAAATTATCCTCACTTATTTTCTCAACAAAGGAAGACCAGTCAACCATTCTTACCACAGATTCCTCTAAGAGAAGTTTTACATTTTCCTCGTTGAAAACACCAACAAGAATTGGCATAGATCTGTGATTAGGACCACACAACTCATAGCAATTACCAAAATAAAAGCCTGAACTTAAAGGATTAACCCCAACCACGTTTACGCGTCCAGGAATAGCATCAGCTTTAACACCTAAAGCTGGTACGCCCCATCTATGCATAACATCTCTAGTAGAAACTTTTACCTCATTGACCAAACCTTGTCAAAGAAAACAGCAAAAAGTAACGTCTATCTTACGAAACGCGTTCCTCGACAGTGACCTTAAACTCAATCTTCCTTCTTCTACTCCATAAGACTCTATCCTCACGAATCACTCTCCCGCTAAATAACTTCGACTTCATAATTCACTCAGAAAATTAGAAACCTCTTCCGGGACCCTCACATCCAAAGAAAAAACTTTTATTGAATTCATTTCTAAACCCCTCAAAAAAGCCCCTCTATTAACAAACAGAAATTTATACACATAATTATAGTCCCAATATCACTGATGCCCGTGCGCCTCAACACTATTAGACACTCCTTCCCCCACTTCTATAGAGTATAAATTTACTAAAGACTCAAAACCTAAAATAGTCAAAAACACCGCAGGCCTTAAGGTTCAAACAACTTCTAATCTTTCATTCCTTTTAGTGGCACGATTCAACATCCCTTTAAAAATACGTTTATGATTCAAAAATATGATTAAAAATAAACCAACACCAACTAGTACCCTACCAATGATAACAAGCACCAAATCATGATAAGACCCCAGCCCTTGTCCGACTTTAGTGCACAAGTCTAATAATCCATACTGCCTTCAGACCCTCATTAAACAATAAACACATTATTGCTAAATACATTTTTACGTACATTATAACAACAATCAAGCTAATTAATACGATAGAAAAACCAATATCCCTTAAATGATAAGATCTTCTTTGACGGGCACTTGCCCCCATATAACGAAAAGCCTTTCCAAAACCTTTTTCCCAGAATACATTATTTACTCAAAAGACCTCTACCACCTGCACTAAACTACAAGAAGCTGTTATAAAACGTCTTGCTAGAGCATTACCAGTTAATAAAGGCAAGAAAAATATACCCCTTCGGAATCGTAACAACAGCTTTAACTGCGAAATTCAGTTTTCTGTCAACACGCGACTTTCAAAGGCATATAGCCTTGAAACAAACCCAGAAAAAAGGAATAAAATTACAAATAACTTTATGTATTTAAAAGGAGTTACAAATACTATTCCTTTTATTAAAACATTTTGAAAAAAGTAGCCCCCCATGAACCCACCAACACCTAAACCTGAAAGAGCAAAAATTAAACACTTATTAGTTTCAGGAAAGGCTCTCAGATACGAAATTTCCCGGAACCGTAAAACTAGAAACAAAGAGCGGGAAGAATATCAAACAGTCAAAGTCACCCTAAGTAAGCACAAGAAAAAAACGACCACCCCAGAAGAACTCCTTATTAACTTTTCTACAATTAAATCTTTAGAAAAAAAACCCGACAAAAAAGGGAGCCCACAAAGACACCCTACCCTGACACAATATCACATCATGCTCAAAGGTAGCTTTTTCCAAAAACCTGACAATAATCGAATATCTTGGACCCCTCCTCTACAAGCAATTACCCTTCCTACGCACATAAACATTAAGGCCTTAAAAAAAGCATGAACCAATAAGTGAAATAAAGACAAAGCGCAAAACCCGAGCCTCAGAGCCACTATTATTATACTTACCTGCCTTAAAGTAGATAAGGCCACGACCTTTTTCATGTCTACTTCGTAAATTCCTCTAACAGAAGCAAGAAAAAACGTTACTACAGAAATAACCAGCAAACACATTTTTATATCCCCTCTTATCAAAAAACCAAAACGAATAATTGTATAAACCCCGGCCGTCACCAGAGTAGAAGAATGCACCAAAGTGGACACTGGAGTAGGGGCCGCCATGGCTGCCGGAAGCCACGCACAAAAAGGTAATTGAGCACTTTTAGTAATCCTTCCCAGCAGCACACAGCCACCCAATACTCACACCACATCCTCTAGATCAATAATGCCGCCGAAAAACCTAAAATCTAAACAACAGCAAGTGAAAGCAATTATGATAATAAAAAAAACGTCACCAACACGGTTAGAAAAAACAGTAATTATCCCCGCAGAGTACGACTCTCTATTTAAATAATACACCACAAGAATAAAGGAAACTACCCCAAGGCCGTCCCAACCAATTATTATGGTAAAAACCCTAGGTCTGAAAATTAACAGATTTATGGAAAAAACAAACAACCTCACTAGTATAAGGAACCGCAACAAAAAAGCATCGTTTTCCATATAAAAACGCCTATAAACCAACACTCAGGAAGAAATAAAACACACAGCACCACCAAAGGATAAAGAAATTCAGTCCATTAGAAAGGGAAGCCTTAACTCTATTAGCCCCGAACTAAAAAGATTAACTGAAACAACCACACAACCCCTTCAATCTTGACTTCTGAGGTTAAGCCAAACTCAGAAAAAAAAAAGAGAACCTCTTATTATGAGGCAAAAAAATCCTAGAACCCAGACTCCAGAACTTTTTATACACTTAGCATCTGCCTCCCAAGACTTTCCCTTAAGTAACAACATAAGCACCGAGGTTATAAGCCCATCTTCTACCACATCAAAGCAGTCCAATTAGTCTGGCACAGTGCTAAACAACAAAGAACCAAGAGGCACCACAAAATCGACAATTTTACATTCTAATTAAACTATCTTTGTTAATAAGTGTTTCGAGCATATAACTGCACCTTTGGACTAAAAAGCCAACGCTCTATTTTATTATAAGCTACCGAAACAAACGCTTATCAGAAAGCTCCTAAAATCAGAAAAAGAAACACCCCCGAAACCATGTTTAACACAACCCTAAGACTGAAAAGATTTCCTCAACTCCACTCTTTTAACTTAAAAACGACCCCCCCAAACTTTCTATAAACACTAAAACTAGAGAATAGGAAATAATAGTAATACAGTCTAACAATAGAAAAGCCTAAGAAAACCACACAAACAACAGGGCAGACCTCCCAACAAACTAATAAAAAACATACCTTAGGAAAAAATCCGCTAAAAGGCGGCATACCAGCTAAGGATAGTCCATAAAAAGAAATCATTAATGTTGCTCTCTCTTTGGAAAAAGTGGAACATTTTCTCAGATCCCTAAAGGAATAGACTTTTATTACCCACAAAGACAAATTCAGCCCAATACTAAGAAAAAAATATACTATAAGATATATTATACATGAAAAAAACGACTCTACCCTTATTGCAGCTAAGAAACAAGTGTGACTAATAGAAGAATAAGATAACAGAGAACGAAAATGCAGCGTCCCAAGACCCCCCACAGCTCCGACAAAGGACCTTACTACTAAAATAAACTGAAAAATTCTTAAAACCCTCCCTCTAAGTCTTAGACTAGATAATAACCATAAAGGAATAACTTTTTGAACTACCCCGACTAATACCAAGCTCAGATAAGATAATTGCGAAAAGACGGCAGGCACCCAAAAATGAAAAGGAAAAACCCCTAATTTCAATAACATTCTAACCATCATCAGAAAAACTCTCTCAGTAGATCACCATCCCCCAATTACACTGAAAATTGATAGTAAAAACACATGGGACCTCACCACTTGAATAATAAAATACTTCATTGAACCTTCCACTTCTTCCACGGAGTCTCCCCTAATTAGAAATATCACACCCAAAAAGGAAATCTCAACCCCAACTCAAACCCTATAAATTCTTTCCCCTTTTACCGATAAAAAAACCCCCATTAACATTAAAAAGAAAAAGAGAAAATTCGCGTAAGATCGGAAAAAAAAAAATAACATAGAATAGCAACCAAACCATGGACCTTTTACTTGGAAGGTAAAAATACTATAATATACTATTGCTACTATCTTTTTATACACATAATAAACCCCCTATAACGAACATCCTTAATCTTAAAGGAAGTAAAACCTTTCAGCACAAATCTATCAGTAGATCATAACGATAACGAGGCATAGTTCCACGGACCCAGACAAAAACATAAGAAATCAACACAGTTCAGATCCCAAACAATACATCCCCGAAAAATTTAACACTCATCCCCGAATTAAAAAACATAATAACTGTTATCATTCTTATAACTATAATATTTCTATACTCTGCTAACGCCAAAAGAGCAAAACCACCACCACCGTATTCGACTGTGTAACCAGCCACTAACTCTGACTCCCCTTCGACAAAATCAAAGGGGGCCCGATTAGTCTCCGCTAGTGCCGCAATTATTCACAACATTAATAAACCAAAACCTGCAAATGAACTTAAATACTCATTACAACGACCCTGAAAAACATCATAAGAGCCTACGAACAAAAACCTAGTGAATAAAACTGTCCTTAAAAAGACTTCATAAGAAATGCTCTGAGCTACCGCCCGCATAGCTCCCAAAAAAGCATAGCGAGAATTACACAACCAACCAACCAAAAATACTCCGTACACCCCAAAAGAAGATACACATAAAAAAAACAAAAGACCAACTTCGAAACGGACTTCAGAATAAGAACAAGGAAACACTAGGTATATTGAATAAGCACAGAAAAAACAAATAACAGGACCCAAAGCAAATGAAACTTTACTCAAGCACACCGGAAAAGACACCTCCTTTTTAAAAAGCTTGACACCGTCTGCCACCGCTTGAACAATTCCCTTAAACCCTACCTTATTAGGTCCTTGACGAAGTTGAACCATTCCCAAACCTTTTCGCTCAATCACAATTAGAAATGCTACGCTAATTATTATTAGAAACATTACCACTACTACCCTAACCAAAAACAACAATATGCCCACCACAAAGATAACTTTCTCGATTTTACAAAGACAACTGTTACTGAACCCAGCTTACCACGCACCAAAGGTCTACAAAACCATTATTCTACTTTAAACTATGAGCCCTACCAATCCAGTGAACCCTCGTTAGCTTCATGAATCAACCCCAAAAGAAGAATTACAAAAAACGCAAAAAAGTAAAACATAGATACAGAAGAAACAGCCAAAAACCTCACTTTAATTCTGTAACAAAAGGAAATTACCATCACCACCTCTACATCAAATACCAAAAACAACAAAGCTAAAATGAAAAACCGAAAAGAAAAAGGTCTACGGGAGCTCCTTATTGGGTCAAACCCACACTCAAAGACAACTAGTTTATCCCGGTTAACCCGAACTCGTTGACCTAAAACCATAGAGACCACCATCAAACCTCCCCTAAGGCCTAACACGACAATTATAAAAATAAGCCCTCCATTCATTATTACTAGTCTCACGGATAATAAACTTCAACCTCACCTTTTCTATCAATAACTCTTTCATTCACGTATCTCACAAACAAAACCGCAAACAAGTAACATTGGATAGATATTAAAAACCATTCTGCCAAATAATAGAACCCTGCCAAAATTACCCCTCTTCTGTAACAGAACATTACGGTTCTTAGTATAAAGTTTCCTTCCGAAATACTGAAGAAGATTTTAGCAAAAATCAACCTGACAAAAACATTCATTCTTATTCGTAAACACAAAGTAAGACCTCGAAGTATAATAGTTAAAAACTCTAAAACTTGGTAAAACAATGTCCTTCCCCAACTCCCTTCAACAACAAACTTGTTTAGAAACAGACGCCAACTGATTCTTAAATAAAGAACCACAGACGTAAGTCAAAAAGGAAAAGACAAACTAGCAGTAATTAAAATGTGATTGGCAAGAGGATAAGTAAAAGGTATCAGCCTAGCAAAACAAATAATCATGAGAATCATAAGAAGGCACACAGTTAGTTGCAAACCACCACCAAACCGAAGAATATTACGATCTTGAATTAACCCCGTTTCCACGTTAGATACGTATATCTTCAATAAGGCAAACTCACGATCGCAACTATATCAAAAACGATCAGAACACAAGACAAACAAAGGTAAAACAACCCCTCTTAACCAAACGAACAAGTTTAAAAAACTACTTGACCCTCTTCAATTATAATCAAAAGTAGTTATTAAATCTATTTGCATAAGCTTTTGGACAAATTTATTGCCCTTCAATTACTTTCAAAGTAATCTATCATAAAAGCCTAGAGAACAAGCCCCATCTCTGAAACGAAAATTCAACGTGTTAATTACACCATAAAAAAGCTTTCACTTTTTATTGGAAGAGTAAACTACTACTCGTCTTCAACTTTTAAACCTGACGCATAATCTCTGCCACCCCAATGAAAACCTAAAATGAGAAGAATAAATCCTACCTTATAAGCCGAAATTATTTATGCTAATTACACCACTCATTA